TATCAGCAAAGTTGTGTGTGTTTTTTTTTTCTTCAAATCCAAAAAATTATTCTTATTTTATACATAGGTCGTCGATTCAGCATTGGATAAAAGGGTGAGGCGCTCCCCCTTTTTTAGTAAATGGTCCAGTTCAAATGATTTTATCAATATGAGTGTTCTATATTGGATAAATTTTCCACTATTCATTTTGAAACCATCTTGGTACTAACGTAGCGGTAGAAAGAGTACCGTGTTATGCCTAGACTTCAAACGGTTTAGCTTTAACCATGTTAATGGTCCCATATTCTTGGTTAATAGAGAATCAAAGTTAATTTACCAATGAATCACGAAATGCTATGGTTCTTACATATGATTGATTTATGAATTTATTCAGAAGTAATTCGTCGAGATGGTGCACCTTTCTTTCCGAATTTTTTTTTTTTTTTAAGAAATAAAGTACAGCCGGCCGAATCCGGCCTATTCTTGAAATACACAACTCGCACACACTCCCTTTCCAAAAAAGATCAATACACCAAGCACTACACTTAGATTTATTAGATTTGTTGCTAAAATATCGGTATTAAACCCGAAACTCCCGGCGAATGGCCAGTGGCCCAAGGAAACGAAAGAATCGGTTATATTTTTCATATGTTCTCCTCTTATAGATATGGCTAACAAAGAACAGAGTTCCTTTTGTATCACTTCACCCCTTTTTTGATTGATTTCTTTTTATTTCAAAATTCCAATTATGGTATGTATATTAAATTAACTAAATTAATTTAATATGTTTAATTTGAAATTTTTTCAATTTCTTATTTTTAATTCGAATTTTGATTTGAAGTTCGCTAATAAATACCTATTAGGTTAGGTCCCAGGTCTCGTGTCAATTGTGAAATACCTCGTTTCTTGCAACGCTTCCTAAAAATAAAAAAAGGTTTACATTGGACGAAACTAAGGACGGGAAGGAAGAAAGCAAGCAAGCAAATCTTCTAATTCCTCATCTCAAATCAGTCCTTCCCAGGGTGTATTGTCTCAACGAATAAGTGATTGTAGGAGTGAAGTGTTGATTCGAAGAAGCAAACAGCAAGTTCAAGGCAATAAAATAAGAAAAAAGTACATAACGTATTTTTTCACATTTCTAGGATTAGACAAAAGGATTCGCAAATAAAAGTGCTAATGCTACGACCAGTCCGTAAATTGTTAAAGCTTCCATAAAAGCCAGACTAAGCAATAAAGTACCTCGTATTTTACCTTCTGCTTCTGGTTGTCTCGCAATACCTTCTACGGCTTGGCCTGCAGCAGTACCTTGACCAACCCCAGGTCCAATAGAAGCAAGTCCTACGGCTAATCCAGCAGCAATAACGGAAGCGGCAGAAATCAGTGGATTCATGGTAAGCTCCTCACGCCAAAAAAGAAATGGTTAATGATACAATCAACTAATGAATTATTATTATTTTTATCACTAAGATCCATCTGGTCAAAGTAACTAAGAATAAGAACTCTGAACGGAAAAGCAATATTATTACTGAATCATTAGAACTACTTCGACATCTATCTCGTTTTTAGTTCCTATCCATGGAGTTGTTTTAAATCCATATGCAATACAGTTCTCGTTTTTTCTTGCGTTTCGTTTCTTTGTTTCGAATGATTCTTTCATTCAATTCTTTCGTCTTTAGTTTTCCATATGCTTGAGTTTATCTGTTTTGTTTATTCATTCAATCCACAATACCAGATGAAATGGAAGGGCTTCTATTGGAATACATCGAAATGCAGTGGAATGGGAAATAATATATATATGGATAGTCTCTATAGAACTGGTGAATATCTAATCTCACATATACATGTGTTTCCTCTAGAACGTAAACCATCTGCATCTCATCTCGAATCAAATTCGATTAGAGAAGCATTCTTCAAAACATACACAGGAATCGGCTTATAGCCATTAAATACTAGCTGAGACCCCTAAACCTATATTATATAATGGATAATAAATAGATCTTTTTAGAAATCTTAGTTGTAAACTATCGCTTATCATTATCTAGTATGGGTACAAACATACAGATTCATCAGGACGAATCATTACATATCAATATCAAGAATTGATCGAATTGCAATTCGAAAGATATGACATAAATGGAGCAGGAAAAAGATCTTTTATTTTAGATCTCTTTCCTTTTATTCTTACAATTTCATAATATCGTATATCTTTCCTGCTACGACTCTAGGTCGTATATACATACATATTTGTATCTATCATGCTCCCCAAGTAAACTATCTTTTCCATTGGGATAAGTTTCAAAAAAGACTTTTTTGACTAGTCAATGATGACCTTCCATGGATTCGCCTATATAGGCCGCGGCTAAAGTTGCAAAAATAAGAGCTTGAATGCCGCTTGTGAATAATCCAAGAAACATGACAGGTATAGGAACTACCAAAGGTACTAAAGAAACAAGAACAACAACTACTAATTCATCAGCCAAGATATTTCCGAAAAGTCGAAAACTCAGTGATAAAGGTTTTGTGAAATCTTCTAGGATATTAATTGGTAAAAGGATCGGAGTTGGTTGAATGTATTTCCCGAAATAACCCAATCCTTTCTTGGTAAGACCCGCATAGAAATATGCTACAGATGTGGGTAAAGCTAAAGCAACAGTAGTATTTATATCATTCGTGGGTGCGGCTAACTCCCCGTGAGGTAACTCTATGAGTTTCCAAGGTAAAAGAGCGCCTGACCAATTCGAAACAAAAATAAATAGGAACATTGTTCCAATAAAGGGAACCCAAGGACCATATTCTTCTCCAATCTGTGTTTTGCTCAAGTCTCGAATGAATTCAAGAACATACTCAAAGAAATTCTGACCGTTGGTCGGAATGGTTTGTGGATTCCGAACAGCGACAGTGACTGAACCTAATAAGATAGCAATTACGACCCAAGAAGTGATTAGTACTTGGGCATGGACTTGGAACCCTCCTATTTGCCAATATAAATGTTGGCCCACTTCTACACCAGATATATCATATAACCCTTTGAGCATGTTGCTGGAACATAGTATAACATTCATATTGTCCTCTGACAGAAATAAAACTTAAAAAGGAATTATTTTGATTCAACCATCTCTTTCTCGACTCACCCACTTTAATCATATTTAAATCTAATATTAACCATATGTTTCATATACCAAGTAATTACATAACATAATATCCACATTATTATCTCTTTTTTAATATTCAGGAATAGTAACCAATTTCAAAAATCTATGGAGTTCTCGAGGTAATTGACTTATCTTATTATTAATTAACGATTTCTTATATAGCTAGAACGACCCTCGCAAATTGCGAATACTAATTTGTTAAGAATCAATCGGATTGAAGCTATAGCGTCATCGTTGGCGGGAATCGAAATGTCTGCGAGATCCGGGTCAGAATTTGTATCGATTAAACAAATAGTCGGAATTCCTAAAATGACACATTCTCGAAGAGCCGTATAGTCTTCTTGCTGATCAACGATGATTACAATATCAGGTAAACCCGTCATATATTTGATCCCACCCAGATATGTTTGCAAGGTAGATAATTGTCTCTTCAACATTGCTGCATCCCTTTTCGGGAGACGGTCGATTTTCCCAGCCTTTTGTTCTGCTCTTAAGTCCCTAAAATTTTGAAGTCTCGTTTCTGTAGTGGACCAATTCGTTGACATACCACCAAGCCATTTTTTATTAACATAATGACACCGAGCCCTTATTGCAGCCGATGCTACTGAATCAGCTGCTTTCTTTTTGGTACCAACGATTAAGAAGTGTTTTCCCCCACTTGCTGCATCAAAAAGTAAATCACAGGCTTCTGATAAAAAACGAGCAGTTCTAGTAAGATTTGTAATATGAATACCTTTACGCTTTGCAGAAATGTAAGGTGCCATTCTAGGATTCCATTTCCTAGTACCGTGACCGAAATGCACTCCTGCTTCCATCATCTCTTCCAAATTGATGTTCCAATATCTTTTTGTCATTTCTCCCCACACTTCCCCTTTGTTAAAAAAAAAACAATAAATAATTGTTCCGATGGAACCTTCTGCCGGAGGCTGCCCGTTGATACGCGGACCAAGCCATGAATTCCTTTTTATTCGTTATTACCTTTATTAACAAAGAAAAAATAACCGCACCAGATAGTAAAATAAAAAAGAATCTGCTCCTAGGAATCATGAAATTTCATAAATGACTGTTCTGATGTATCATGGAAATTATTTGGGCCGCAAGAACCAAATAATTCTCTGTGGTAGAACAAAATATCATCTCCCACTTGCCCCTCAAATAGATTATTCTTTTTGATTTCCAAATGAATGTTGTTGGGTTTTCTTGACCGGTGTACTAATGCTTTGAATCCCGTACCGACGGGTATCATCGCCCCTAGAACAACGTTCTCTTTCAGGCCTTTCAACCAATCAACACGACCCCGTAGAGCCGCTTTTGCCAAAACTCGAGCAGTTTCTTGAAAACTCGCTTCGGATATGAAACTTTGAGTATTCAAAGACGCTCTTGTTATTCCCAATAAGATTGCTCGATAACAGATCGCTTCTTCCAAAGCGCGACCTGTTCGTTCCGCCCGCAACAATCCGATAAGTTCTCCCGGTGAAAAAACATTAGACATTCCATCTTCTGAAACCAACACTTTTGATGTTATTTGACGTACAATAATCTCTATATGCTTATTATGAATCTGCACCCCCTGAGATCGATAAACTTTTTGGATCTTATTAACCAAAGAGATACGACTTTGCGCTATGGTTAACTCGGCGCCGATCAAGAATCCCCAGGGAATTCCAAGAATTTTTGTTATATGTTCGTTCCAACCTTCAACCCTTTTTTCGAGGTTCGTCGATATGGAATCAATTGAACGTACTTCTAACACTTGTTCTACTTTTGGAAGACCCTGCGTTATATCACCAGATCTTGATTTTTCATATATAAATGTAATTAATGTATCTCCTCCGTAAAGTATTTCTCCATAATGGCCATGAACAGTTGCTCCTGGAGTGGCCAAATACGGCTTGGCTGCTCTTATTACAAAGGAGTCAACATGAACAATTATAACTTGACCCGATTTTATCTGTGGTCCGTGTTTAAATAGACATACATTTTCACAAACAAATTGTCCAAGGCTAAGTATTGTGGATGTCTCTTCAGAATAATCGTGATGGAGAAAGCGCCAATTCAAATCGAATGCATTAAAAATGATGTTACTGCACGGATCGGGATTATAAATTCTCCTATTTTCATCCATTAAACAATATCTAAGTACTTGGAAAGCCTGTTTTAAATGGTCACGTAGCAAATATTTAGTTAACAAGATATGATTATGAGTTATTACATGGTAAGATAAATAAAAAAAATTCGCAATTTTTGGTACAGTAGTACCTAAAAGACCCAGCGAATCTCTAATTGGAATTATAGGATCCTCTTTAATTGATTCTTTTGGCACATTGTGATATTTTGAACCATTAAATGGACCAATTCGAAAACAATTAGATGATGACAAAAGAATCAAAGATTGGCATTCCTTATTTCGATTCAACAACGTACCAACAGTCCCTTGATGTTGAATAAATGATGGAATCTTATCCTTCAAATAAACAGGATTGATATTTGTGCGATCCGATACATTATCGTGGATCAATCCTGAACCTGCGATATCCTTCCTCTTTCCGGTATACAAAATAGCGGACTTGCATAACTCAATTCTTATGAAATCTCTAATAAGATCGTTTGCCCTTACTTCAACAAAGGAAGCACGAACACCTTCTATAGAACCATTTTGTTCTTGGTCCCAATTCAATACTAAGCAAGTACGAACTAATTGAATACTTGTGTGAGAAATTCCTCGAATTGGTTTGCCATTTCCATAAAGGATATAATTAACAACTCGAAGTTGAACATTATCCCTTTCCTGCAATAGATCCTGAGGGAAAAGCGTTGCTAAATTGATCCCATCTGCTATTTCATATGTGGCTACGGGTCGGACCAAAACAAAATACTTTTTCTTAGTAGGCGTGATCCGCTGGACATAGATCCAATTTTTCAATTTTGTTTTTGATTCCTTAGAGTTTTTTTTTTCCGTTCCTGGCGGTATCAAGATACCGCTGTGCCTGGATATCTTATCTGTCTCTCCAGGAAAATGGATATCTCCAGAAACAATTTTGAGTTCAATATTTTTTTTTTTTCTCTCCACTCGAACCAATCCACCCACTCGGCTTCTTATATTTAAAGTGATTCGTGTGTCTACTCCGATGAGACTGTTGTTCCGGACCATTATGGACGAAGATCCAGGTAAGATATGCACTTCTTCGGGAATGAAAAAAAATCGATCTACTTTCATTTGGTATTTCGAACTAAATTCTTTTGTTCCTCGATACTCAATGAAATCCTCTTTTTTAACGATTGAATCTATCTCTACGGTCCCGTATTTAGTAATTCCGGAACTGCTTCTTCTGTATCGTGTATCGTCAAAATAAGCAAGAATACTATTTCTACGCAACATACCGTTTATGGGTATTTCGATCGAAATACCAGAATGCGGTATTAGTTCTTTCTCCCCTTCTTGATCATATTGGAACGGGATGATGAATCTATTTTTTCGCCTCTTCGCTAAGAAATCTGAATTCTCGTGGAGAATAGAAGGGTATATAAAATTCCAATGACCCTTGGATATGATTTGATCGGGTCTTGAATAATCAAGAATCCTATCCCCCCTTTTACCAGAAAGATCCGAACTAAATAATTTGTGTCTCACTCGACCATTAGTCATTGAGAGGTCAGAAATATATCGCCGTTCAACAGAAAAAGAATGAGCATTCGTTTGATCTTGATCCTTGTGGAGCGACGAAGACACTATACTGGATCTGTATGGCCCTCCGGATAATATCCATAAATGACTTGTTTTTGGTAATAGATGAACATTACCATATGTATATTCAGGTGCATGATAGACATCGGTACTCCAGTGCATTTCTCCCGCTGATTCGGAATAAATATGTTTCTGGACCCTCTCTTTAAAATTAAAAGTGGATGTTCCGGCGCGAATCTCGGCAATCACTTGTTCTGATTCTACATATTGATCATTTTGAACTAAAATCAAACTTTTTGGTGGAATATTGACATTATGTATAATATCCCGACCCTCAACAGTTACATACAGGTCTATAGAACATAGAAAAGCAGGATGTCCGTGACGTGTACGTGTGGGATGAACCAACTCCTCATTGAATTTTATTTTTCCATTAGAAGGAGCTCGTACATGTTCTGCAGTACCCCCTGTGAATACTCCACCAGTATGAAAGGTTCTTAATGTTAGTTGAGTCCCCGGTTCCCCAATTGATTGTCCCGCAATAATACCTACCGCTTCCCCCAATTCGACCAGGTCGCCGTGAGTAGGACTCCGGCCATAACATAATTGACAGATCCAAGAGGTACTCCTACAAGTAAAGGGAGTTCGAATATATACTGGTTGTGCTCGAAAGGTTATGAATCG